ATAGAGATTTTAGGCGCAATAGAAAGGAATGCTGTAACCGGGGTGGGTGAACCCTCATAGATATCAGGTGCCCACATATATAGAGTCAAAAGAGATATGGAATCCGGGGGGTGGGTGGTTTTCTTCGGGGCTCGAGAGATGGAATAGATAGGGCCCACAAGTTTTTAATTCGCCGCTGGGGAATTCACACGAAAGGGAACGACGAATTCTCAACAAAAAAAGTGCTCTCTGAACCGAACGTGAAAGTCGTTTTCCATCAGACGGCTGTTCCCGTAACTCTACTCTCGACTTGGATTATATATCCAAAAAGGTCCGCTCTCGGCCATTCCACGCGCTGCCCTAGCAGAGGCGTGGTTGTCTGAAGTGGATTCTCTCTTTTGTAGTAGATGCCGAACCTGCTGCCCCATTGACTAAGAGGGGGGCGGGCGCAGCAGCTACATGGACCCCTTCCTTTCTGTTGTTGCCAGCGCTTTCCCGGGCCGAGCCGGAATTCTTTATTCTATTAGAAAGGGCAGGTAAAGCCCGAAGGCTGCTATCCCAATAGGCCAGCGGGCAGAACGAGGAGAGAGCCCGACAATCATACCGCCGCGGTCGAAAAAGCGTGTTCCCTTCAGATAAGACGCACCGTAGGCCATCCTCGGCCTTCTTCGTTTTCGATGAAAAACAAAGAAAATATCGATCTCCGAAAGCCTTTTCCTTCCCCCGCCGCATCTCCCTCCCCTCGTCGAGCCTTTCCTTTAATGGTTGGGGGAAGCATTCCCTTATCTGAACTTGGCGGACATTCTTTCCAGCCTGACTCAAATAGGGGGTGGGGTTGGTTTGAACATAAGCTCAAACATGATTTGAAGGGTCCTAGCTCCGCCATGCGTTCCATACAAAATATGGAAAGCAGCAGGGATGACAAAAAGAGGGCGCTTTCCTGTGTTGCACTGAAAAAAAAAGGACCTAAAAGAAGAGCGTCTTCTCTTAGCTTTCTTCCTCCCGCGCCCGCCGCCGCCCGGCCCGCGTTAGAGGGGAAGATTCGCAAAGCGGGAAAAGACAGAGGGAGGGGGAGCACCATCTTATTATCTTCGCGATAACTTCCGGATCGAAGAAGCATTCGGAACGGGCTCCGCGTTCATAAAGAGCAGATGGATCCTATCCCCTATATCGAACGCTCATTCCTATCTATTGATAGAAAGATCTTCGTAAAATACCGGACTTTTCCTTTTTTTAATAATTCCTCATATCCAAGGCAGCTTATCACAAGCACCCCGCCCCATACGACTAGTTGGGGAGGCTGTTCGCCTTTTGAATCAAACAAAGTAAGTAGTAGGGGCTTCATAGCGACTTTCATTCTAAAGGAAAGCGAAGAACAAACTTTTCTTTTAGTAAAATAAGAGCCCTACTTCCCTCTTTGCGACCTCATCACTTAAATTCAAATGCAAACCCATTTCTTAGTCACCGGGCTGAGCGCACCTTTGGTACTTCAGTAGGGCGAGCTGTTTGATAGCGACTTCTTTCGTTTGGTAGGGCGACGAAGGGCTACTTCAATCTAGAAAACAGCCGGAAATTCGAGAGGGCCGCCTTTAGAAACGTTCACCGGTAACCAAAGTGTCACTCCTTCCTTTTGATTATGTCGTGACGCTGACTGAATCCAATCCATAAACCCGGAAACGAAACAAAGTTCGTTCCCTTTCGTCAAGTAGGTAAAGTAGGCATACGAACCACTTTTGCTTTGCCTTAGACTCTATTGGAACAAAGCAAAGAAGGAGGGGGAATGGAGAAAGGAAAGGGACAAGGGCGGTCTTGCTTGGCGCGAAGGCTGCTGGTTCGGGGGTAGAGTACAGTACTAAAGGTCCTCGGACTTCCAGGCGGTTTTTCTTTTGGGCAGCTGTTCACCGTTGGATCTCGCCAATACAGCCCCCTATAGTTTTCGTTACCGAGATATCTTTTTTTTCATTGTTCCCAGGTATTTTTTGGGTAATCTGCTCCCATGCTGCAAACAGTCAAATCTGAACTTCACTTTGTCGCCCTTCTTTCTTTCCTCGCGAGCAGGAAGCACACCAGTAGCGTGCGTTGCGTGATTCTACTGTGTTTTTTGCACTTGACTGGGTGGACAGTTGACCGGAAGATAACTTCGATTCGCCCGGCCAGCAGGCGGGCGGCGTGCTTATCTTGTGTGACAACACTACAGAGCGAGTGGCTCTTCTAGGCGGGCAGCTGTGTGACAACACTACAGAGAAAGCGGCGCTTTCGTGTAACATGCTATGGTCTCAACGCCCTTACGAGGTAGTGATGAGTTTCACGCGCTCTAAGCGCGGCCCGCGCGCGGTTAGGAAGATTGGCCGCAATCTGAGCGGTACCACCCACCCTACCCTACCACCTATAGGCGGCCGTCTGTCCTACAGCCGCCCGAAAAGGAACTGCAGTGATCTTGAATAGGGATCCTACAGCGATAGATAGAATCCCCATAAAAATACCACTAGATCGAGCACCGGTGATTTCGTATCCGGTCAAAATCTTGGCTAATTGATCAAAGTGGGTAGCTCCAGTAGACCCATAGATCATGGAACAAATAGGGTAGGTAGGCCCAACCACCACACTACACGTATAGACGCGAACCCCCCTCGTTACCGTACGTGCGACTCTCACCGCATACGGCTCGCACAAAGACTCCTAAATCCATCCCGAGCCTTTTTCTTTTATTCCACCTCTCCTCTCCAATCCTCGATAAAACTTGCGTTCCCCAGGCGCTAATTAAATGGGGGTCTTTCCTTTTCGCCTATCGTATGTATCGGCTTGGCTTCGTCCCGAACCAGGGAGGCATTCTTGCGGGCGCGCGCGTGTAGGAAGGCCGGCGGCTCCATAAGCTAAAAGACTACGACTACAAGCCAAGCCGGAAGCGACTCGCTTCTATTCTCGTTGGGATTGGATATAGATGGGGGATTTCTAGATCGTAGTAGTTCGCCAACCTCTCTTACTAACATACGATACAATTTCACTTCACGACACGGCCAAAAAAAGAAAGAAAGAGCTTCGGCTCGGTTGGCCTTCCTACGCTGACGAATGCCTCTTTTCTCTTCTCTGAAGTCTACACAACAAACAAGTGGGAGAGGCAGGATTCGAACCTACGTAGAAAAACTTCAACAGATTTACAGTCTGCCGCTTTTGACCACTCGGCCACTCTCCCCTTCCCGGGCCGGGGCCCCCCTCAATGGGTTATAAGAAGGAGGGCGGCGCTCTGAATCAATCAAAACAAGCTTATTGATTTCATTGAAGGGAACTAAGACTATTAGCTTAGCTAGCGTTCCGGGAGAATCTAGTCATTTAGTCATAACAATATCTGTAAAGCAAGGGGCAAGGCTTCTATGATAGCCTCCCCTCATGTAGCCGTCGGCCTTCCCCGGCCCCCCTTCGTCGCTTCTGGCGAAGCTGCGGGTTCATGAGCAAGTGAATGAACGAGCCATGTTCCTAAAAGGAGTGACCATCTTTGTTTTCTTCCCTTCCCCTATCCCTTCAAAGCCCTTGTATAGGTTGGGCGCTAGCGCTTGACTAATAGAATAGGAAAGTAAGGCTCTTCTGCTGAGCGAAGCTGCGAGCCTACCCTTCTCGAGCCTACTTAAATAGCTTACGCTTACCAAGCCTTAGATACTCAAAGATACTCAAATAGGGCTACAGCAAGCAAAGCAAGCTTTCCCCCTTCGTTTGTTGTGGGTCGCGCCTCACCGCAGGCACTGAATGAATGAAATGAGTGGGACTAATTCCTTCCGGCTAATGAAGATACTACTCCAGTCTTCCCATTCATTCCCAGTGGATCCTTCTTCTCCCTAAGAATGGAACAAACCAAATTCACCTATACGAGAGTAAGGAAAAAAACCAACAAGAAACTTCCCACTTTTGATGTTCCACGATTCTGCTAGTTTAGAAACTAAGGAGAAGGACAGGGGTCGCTAGGTCAGAAAAGCGAGAACTATAAAATCTCCCCAGGTAGGATTCGAACCTACGACCAGTCAGTTAACAGCCGACCGCTCTACCACTGAGCTACTGAGGAACAACGGACTTAAGGAAGCCGGTTCTCGTTCTTTGGACCAACCTATGACCGAACAAAAAGGAGTTCGTCACTCTTTTTCACATACACCGGGAGAAAGGATTACGATAGCAAGCCCCCCCGGCCGGAGAGCCTCCAGAACAAGGAGGCGGCGATCAACCATCCACTCTCGAGATTCATATTGATCAATCGATCTCCGCGTCCTGCCAGTTCGCTAAGTAGACTCACTCTACCGAGGGGCAACAAAGGCTGGAACTCTTCCTGCCAAAAACAAGGGACCTGCTTCTCATCCTAGGAGTTAGCAGGTATGAAAGAGTCCCTCTCTGTCTGTCTCTCCGAGTTTATACTACTAAGTAGCACTTATGCTATTCAATCATAGAATCAATTCCGACCAAGCGGAAACTATATATGTTATTAGTCAAGCACTAACGCCCTATCTAGAGTCTATAGTAAGGGGCCTTTCTTGCTCGTTAGCGCGCCCCTTTTCTTTCTCAAAGTCAAGTTTCTCGCTTGTTAGTAAAGCTTTGAAGCCCCTACTTTTATGTTATATGGGATATTTGAAGAAGCGCGGGGTTTGGAACCCTATGGGCTGGTCTCGATCTCGCTTGATGGTTGGTGCCCCTCTCGATGATTGATTGTTGACTCAACATTGATTTCGTGCTTGAGTTGGAGGGCTCTCCCTCCATCCATCGAGTCAAGTAATTCGCTATCGGAAATTTTTCCGCCGCCTATCTCATGCCATGCTTCTTCTTTCTCCGAATCGGTTTCTAGTGTCAGTCAATCAAGATTCGCCATCAAGAGAGGGAAGAGCCTTTACTTTAGGTTAGGCCGGTCTCGTCATTCACGCAATTCCCCCGCCCATCGATTGATCACGCGAGTACGCATCCAGTCAGCGCATAGCGAATGAAAAAAGCGTTCATCCTGGATTATCTTCCTCAATATCAAAATTGATATCAATTGATCCCCATTCATTCGGTCAAAGTCTCCACGGCCTTTTCACACCCCTCTACTAAGAGGTGCACCATGTTGATAGGAATCGGCAAAGACCTTCTTGTACACGTCCTCGAGGGCAGCATTCATGGCAATCATCACTACTTTCTCCCGAGGGCATGGTATGGCTTTGTTCTTGGTGTTGTTTAATAGATAGATGCCGAGTGCCACTTTTCCCCGTCCGGGAATCTCCATCTGCTTTAAGTGGGTGAGCTAGAATCCTTATGCCAGGTTGGTTGTTCAAAAGACTTTATCTTTACCCCTTGCATCTTCATCTTTTCGAAAGCCCAGACCCAGTCTTCTGGATCTGCATTAGTCCTATTTCAGGTGCAAAGCCTCTTCAATAAAGACCTCTTTCTCTCTTTCTTTTCTTTCTCCCCCATTTCTCTTTTTGTTGATTGAAAGAGAATAAGCGCTATCCGTTGAGTAAAGGGGGGTTGCTACAGCGATTCGGGCGGTTGGTGGCCCCCTCGAGAGTTGCGGGTCCTTGCCCCGCTGCATGAGTGGTAGCTCCCGCTCAAAACTCCTCCGACACGAGTCCTAGTCGTTGCGCTGCGGTCCGTTTCCCGGCTTCGCTTGCGCGATTTGCACTTCTGATTGGTTCCATATCTATCCCCAACCCTAATGAATCGAGTATGAAGGGGGCAGTCAAGCGGTTCGGGTTTTCGGTCGGTTCCCGTTCGCCTGCCCCCCTCATACATAGTCCATTAGTGGGTAGGGCGGTAAACTTAGAGGGCGCCCGCCTCCTCTTCAGACGTGTCCTCGACAACCTGGCGGTTCTTCGGTCTCCGCTTTGGGGGCGGGAGTGCGGGTTTCCTTTTCCTCAACCAATTCGGTTGTGTCAGCCGGCCTAACATTTTGTTATGAGCTGGCTAGACAAAGGTGGATTTAAGGTAAGATATATTTGAGTTCAAATGGCACAGGACCTTCGATCGACCATAGGGCGTATTCTACCCTTACCGAATTCATTTCATTATATTATTAAAATGAAAGCGTAACGTAAAAAGCGACTTCTCATGTTGATGTTGCATTTCTTTGGTTTGGAAGTTCCAGAATGTTTTCTGTGGATTTATAACAAAGGAAAGCCCTACCATTTGATTGATTCAAGTTCCGTGCTGCTCACCACTCCTCGAGGCCAAGGACGGGGTCGAACCGTCATTCCAGGATTTGCAGTCCGATACATTTCCATTATGTTACCTAGCCAAACCCGCCACCTCATGTGCCAAAGTAAAACGGCTGTTCTTCCTTCCCCGCTCCCTCTTTTTCTACATATGCGGCGGCGGGTTACCAGAGAAGAGAGGACAACTTCTTTCTCCCTTGCCTTGCTCAATCTTCCTTTTCTGATTGAAAGTAGCAAGCCACTCCACTACTGTACTGGTACAGAGGCCAGATAGAAGGTTGCTTCTTCTATATGTATGTTCAGGCGAAGAACATCTAGAAGCTAGCTCTTGTAAACAACCATGCCTATCTAATAATAATCTAATTTTTCTTACCAAAAACCAAAAAAGGGGTCTTACTAAAAGTAAGTAAGCAACCAGTTCCAAGTGACATGGCTTTTCACTATTCCTTTCCAGAGAAGGCTGCTCATCCAGCCCGGCGGATCCATTGTTTATGCGGCAGTGCAATGCAGCTGAAAAACGGAAGCCCCTTTTGATTAGTAAGGTATAGGTTGGGGAAACTAGGGTTCCAAAAAGCTTCCCTTCCTTATACTTATATTAGAGAACAGTTTTAGAAAGGGGCACCCCTACTATACCCCTAAACTACAAGCTAGCGCGCAACGGCTTTTAGCCGTTGTTGCTTGCTGCTTGCAAGCTCGAAAATCGATCTTTCGCCTCTCCTCCCTGTCTCCATTCTGATTGATTAGCCTCTTCCTTCGTCGCGCAAGCGTTTGGTTCGCCCCTTGTTGTGTTGCATTTTGTGATCCTCCGCTTCAGTCTGCGTTTTTCGGATAGCCGGGACCCGACGTTGATTTCCGATTTCAATGTAAGTTCCAGGGCGGCCCATCTGGTTAGTTCAGCTATCACTGCTGGAAGCCCCTGCGGTTGTTCGGCTGCGTACTCCCCGCCCGCCTATCTCACACTCCCAAAGCATATTTCTCTTTTAGATTTCATTTTCCTTTCCTGCATCTTTATTTCTATCCACAGGTCGGCTTCGTGCAGATAGATGTTTGCCGGGGGAGATTGGTGCTCCTTGAGGTATGCCCTTCCGGTAGGTTGTTCCCTTCTCTTTCTTTTCCATCCAGTGCCCGCACTGCGTCATAAAATCTTCGTCTTCGATCTCTCTTCGCAACGCAATAAAGAAGTCTAACAGTTTCTCTCGACATCTGTCTTTTCTTTTAAGTCATTGATCTCATATCTATCAGCAGGGGGGTCTGCCTTAACTATTAAGCCTACGCCCGTCCATTCCTTTTCTTTTCTTTTTTAGCTTGATCCCGCCCTTAGACTCGTTACGTTGTTCGACTGAACTCGTTGGCTCCGCGCTCTATTCGGCCGGAACCCGGTTCGAGAACCTTCTCTCATAGATTCCCTTCACCAAGTCATCGCCAGCAATCAGCTCTTCTCCCTTGGTGGATAAGGGCGAGTTCCTTTCTTGCCTTGCCCAAAAACTTTCTTTATTCTCATTGGAGAAAGACTCTCCCGCGGCAAGGTTTTACATATAGGGCCAGCTGCTTTCTTTATCTCGCTTGCCGTTAGTCCGTCTAGCGCCTTTCGGTTGGGGTCCGCCCCGGGGGTTAGACCGCTTGGCTTCTATTTTAGAGTCTCGAAGGCAGTCAACGTGTCAGCCATTCTTCTCCCATTATACTTGTAAATCCTTTGCTCTTTTTCCTTCTCTCTTCCAGTTCTCCCCCTCTACTTTCTTTTATTTTACAGGGGCGGAGAATACCACTCTATCAATAACAAGAAAAAAGTAGCAATTCCGTTTCAAATGGTTTGAGCTTGGAAGCAACCTGCTATCTATCGATAGGCGAGAACAGACTGCTATTGGCTGCTTCGCCTATCTATTCTATTATGGCCGACTTGGAGACATCAGAGGAAGACCACCATCTCTATCTGGGTACGATCATAGCTCCATTCGTTGAACCTTGGGGATAACCATTAGCATTGAGGTCAATCACCGCACCACCTCTATCATACAATACATACGACATTACACGACGCGAGAGTGCATGGTCAATACACACCTAAAGCGCCTACGTTCCGCTTGCAGCCAATACAACCACAACCTAACTTGCACGAGATTCAACAACCGAAGCTACTGACTGGTAGTCCCGAGGGGACGACATCCCCCTATAATAGTTAGCAGTACTGAACAAGCGAGTCATCGGTCCGGGGAAAGAAAAGGACCGCCTTTGAAAAAAAAGAAGGAACTCGCTTAACTCGCTAGGCCTTCGGAACAAAGGCTATTCTGTTCATGCTTCAGACGATCCGGCTTATTATATATACTTCTATATATACTTCTTATATTAGAAAGGCGAACCTATAGGCCTGTTTAGCGCGTTTCTAAAGTAAACCTCCGGTTACCTTTGTCAACGCTACTAAGGACCGGGTGAAGAATGAAAAACGTCCGCTAACGCCCACGGGAGAAGATCTTTTTTAGATCAGCAACGAATGTCTTGTATCTATGAAGAAAGATTTATCCCCGGGTTCAGACCCTGAGTGCCATACCTTGCTGAAGGCGATTCACGAGAGAATCGCGCACAGTTCCCTTTGACCGAGATGTGAATGCCCGTGATCTGCTCGGTATAGTGATGGATTTCATGGCCGACATCTCACTCTAATGTCCTAGGATGTACCAGAGAGGGTGAACCAAGCCAGGCCCCTTTACGTTTTTGTTATCCCCTCCGTCAATAGATCCGCAGAGATCAGCGAGTGGGGACTTTCTTGAATAAGGAGCTGGTAGAAAGACTTGGCCAGAACTACTTTTCCCAGTTCTAACTAATCTAAGGGGCATTCCCCTAGTAGCATTGGCTATCTATATTGTTTGTTTTTCCTGCTATTGGAGCATCATCACTGGGGCGTTCGCTAAGGTCTCCTTTATTTTCGCATTTTCGCAAAGGCTTGTCGATGGGCCTCTTCCTATTTGTTTTGTCACCTTTTTCTTTAGCAATTCCATAAGAGGGGCCGAGAAGGCTGCTAACCCTGGTAAGAACCTTATCAAATAGGAAAAATGACTTAAAACTCTTTCGCTGAGGTTGGCTCTGGCCTTAGCTTAGCTGCAAATATTTTTTCTCATGCTCGCTACTTCGATTTGTGCGAGCCGGGCAAAGGAAATTTACACTCTTTATGATATGAAGCGGCTGTTCACGAAGTCACTCACGGCAGAACTACTTATTGGACAAGCTTTTTTAGTTAAAGGCTGATCGCCGCTCTGCCACTGGACTTTGTGTCTTCCTTTTAGCTCTTCGTTCATCTGGGTAGCTCATCCCGTTTTACCATAATAATCTTCTTCTTTTTGTGAAGAATATTACAACAAACCAAAGAAAACGACCTTAGAATTGAATGTGTTAAGCCATCCATATTGTACTTTACTGTTTGTCAGGCTAACGCTTACCTTCCCGCTCTCAGCCAAAGCCGCCTCCCTTTACAATAGCGAGACTCCTCCTTTCTTTCTGAGCCCAGCTACATTTCTATTTGGTTATGCTATATGCTAGTACTTGTTGCAGGGGACAGGTAGCGCTGTTTGATGAGCCTGTGCAGTATTAGGTAGTTGGTAAGGAGGAATAGAGAAGGCTGTTTACCTACTGCCGAGAAGCACCATTAGGGTTTCATGGCATAGATTAAAGGACATCTAAGAAGGTATTCTCTTTATACTTTGCAATACTTGCTACTATACTGTATAGCTGTATAAGCATATACTTGCTACTAGACTATATCTCTTGCACAGCTCTTTCTATAAGACCTACGGTGCATAAGAAATATCTTATATAAGAAAGCAAGTGAGTATACGAACGATAGAAGCTTATCTACAGCTCTTTTTTGACTTACTTATAGCAGATAGCTTATACAAGAATTGCAACCACCTACGGCAACTAGAATTGCTTATATAAGACGATAGCTACGACAAGACTAGCTATATGCTTATCTAGCCATTCACTTATCCCGTTTGTTAGAAACAGGAAATGGGAAACTGCAGGTTCAAGCCCTGCTCCTGTTCTCGTAGTAAAGCAATCTTGCTTTATTTTACGGCTTCCTAGCTTTGCTTTCTTGCATGATTCTGAGAGCGAACGGGTTGAAGCCACGCAGCTAGCCCCGGCGAAGGCGGAGTGAGATTCTAACTTTGTTGGAAGAAACTCAGTTAGTAAGCGGAGAAGGACAGAATCCCCCGGCGACACTGGGCGTATATTATCGCTAGTAGTTCTCAGAATGCGGCAAGAACGCAAAAGCACAGCCTGGGAGGAAAAAAAAATAGTGTAGCGCAAGTTACGCTAGAAGATAGGTTTCAACTTGTTTTGGTTTAAAGGATATGAAAGCCTGACCCCAAGTGTTGGAAGAACAAAGGCAACTTGTCCCATAGAGTGTGTGGGCCTGGGATGGTAGGACAAAGCACAGTCGATGAAAGCTCGTGCCTGGAACAATAAGTCGGGCACTACGATAGCTCTTCTTCCATTGATATAAGTGCGCAGGAGCTGGATAGAAGTGAAGATAAGACTGATGATCATACGCAAGAACAAAGAGATAATGCCCATCTTTCAGAACCCTTTAAGCGCAACAAAGAGGTCGAGCATCTTGAGAAGAATCAAGATGATCCATAGATAAGCGGCAGAAAGATCTTATATTATAGACACCTACCTGCCCCCTAATAGAGTAAAGGTAAGAACAGCAACGGCACTAAGACGAATTCCGTCTATTGGCCCTATGGGTTCTAGAGACAAGGAAATGGGGCATTATCCCTCAAAACAGCGCATTCAATAGCAGTAATAGTCTAAGAAAGGACAATTGCTATCGATACCATATTAAACCAACTTAGCAACAGAACTGTCGCCTATGACTAATGGCAGTGCTTAGATCATTGATTTTCTTTTACTATGACTGCTCGTACAAAATCAATGCCTTGAGGAGTATCCAGGCAGAGTGACTCCAGAGACCTAGCTCACCCTTCGACAGGAACTAGTGGCATACGAGTACCTTTCTAGTGATGTTTACACTTTTCGTGAACCTATTCATTCCTGCTCGAAATGTTCTTCGCTCGGTATGGCACAATAGATAAGTAGTTGGATGAGCCCAAAAGGGCAAGGACTAGTGCCAAAAGGTAGCATTCCTCCTTCTCTTGGTTTGTTGGTATTGACTCGGTGCGAAAAGGTTAGCTCGGCTCTCGCCTGGATCGATTAAGTAGCTCAGGTCAGCCCCTTGGTATGCTAAGATCAGTATCACGCGATTGATCCACACTCACTTGGTATGGTTCCGCTCAGCGAGCTCACTTGGCTAGAAAGAGAGCTTCTAGCAAAGAGTTCAATCGATAGCTTGGGAAAGAAAAAGTAATTTATCTTAAAAGTATGCGAGATTGGAGGCTGGCCTTTGATTCGATACGACAGCGGGGTATGGCTTGCTTTGCTCATTTTCTCTTGATACGCTTACCTTGCCCGTTTAGGTTTGAAAGAAGTAGACACGGGCAGGGAATTTTTTTATATGTTAGGCTCTTTAATCATTATTGTAGCTCACCATATGTATTCTATGCCCCCGGGTAAGGTAAGTTTACTTGGCAAGCGTCAGTAGCGTAGGCTTCTAGATTGAGAACAAGCAATAAAAAGAAGGTTTTGTAAAGACCAAGCGTTAACGCGAAGGTTCTAACAGACTCCACTAACTAGAAGGCTTAGAATCACCACATTCATCATCTCAAAAGTTCAGCTATAATGATCAAATCTCTAAAGTCTGATGTTGATGAGATCAAGGATCTTGCAAATAAAACCAGAGCTGATGTTGAGGCTGAAGTTCTGATGGCTACTTCCAAGTCTGCCAAGCAAGTTGATTCTCTATCATCTAGACAAACTCAATTGGAGACCAAAGTTGATAAGCTGGACAACAAAATGGACAAACTGGATGCTAAGATGAATTCTATTGATTCTAAGCTGGAAGCTATTCTCTGCATCATAGCAACTGGTTCTACTGGTGCTGATGTCAAAAAGGGGGAGAATGTTTCTAAGGACAAATGCTCAGATATCCAACCTAGATCAAGAAATGATGGTGGTAGTGATGATGATGCTGCTGGTAATGATAAAGCAGGTTCTTTCTTGAGATAACTCTTTAAAGATAGCTATTGAAAGCTACTTAACGCCTACTGTTCAGTATGTATATTATTGCAATAATTCTATCTCCCCCGAGTAGATCCTCCCCGAAAGATCGATAAAAGATGCCTTAAATCCCAGGCTTGAAGCTCTAAAAGGCAAATTTGGAGAAGTAAAGGAGAAAGCCGAGTTGATCTTCTTTAGTTTTTTGTTGCAGTCGCAACTGCTGGGCGCAGATCCAACGTCTATGACGCCTTG